ATTTATCCGGGATCTAGGCATAATTAGCAATCCATTCTATAATTCTTCTCATTTTCCCTTGGGGAAAATGATCCCACAAAAAGGAATTGTATACAGTAGTACGAAATATCATAAAAATAGACTAATTCTAAAAAAAAAAAGATGTGGATCTTCCGCTCAAATTGTTCCCTTTTGGACAAGGAGAGATATTAAATATAAATATTTGAATAAGATTGGATTTCATACAAATTTAGTGGTATACCGATGAACGGAACTATTACTATTTTCTCTAAGTTGACTAACCAAGGACTTTATTTTACTACGGATTCTGGTAACTCGAAAAGTTTTTATTTGGTTATGATCCAAAGAAAAGAGGAAAAATAAAGAAAAGAATGGAATAATGATTCCATGATAAAATTAAAATTTAAAATAGAGTAGAATAACCATCTCTTTTGTTTGCATAACGTGTATACATCATACAATTGAAATCAAAAAATCCATGCAACAATTCATGAATTACTAATAAATCTAGTAATTTAGTAATAGATCCATGGAGTAACTGATAAGGAAATTGTTGTTGATAAATAAAAGATTTGAAAGGAATTTTTTATTCCTATGGAACCATTGATTGGTCGTACCCGTACTGCAATAATATGAATGACTCGCTATTCACTTCACTCGGTTTCTGGTCAATAATAAGATTATTGAGGAGAGATGGCCGAGTGGTTCAAGGCGTAGCATTGGAACTGCTATGTAGGCTTTTGTTTACCGAGGGTTCGAATCCCTCTCTTTCCGTTTCTGTCGATTCACCAACGTTACCGACCACAATGTATCAAATCAAAAACAATTGATAGCATTATTCCAAGAGTAAGAACTTTACTTGATTTGATAGAGATTCTCTATTCGTAATTACATTACTGTGGTACATAAAATACACAAATATGGGAAAAGCAAAAAAGAAATAAAAAATCCTACTGCGGATCCATTTGTGATACGTGAATAAGAAAAATGCGGATCAAGGCCCTTAAATCTATTTCCTTCGACAAAAATGGGGTATTAAAGTAAATAAAATTGTCTGAACCTTTCTTTGTTATTTTCGTTAGGTTCAAGTCTGACGGGAATAATATTCTACGACTAACAACTCATTGATTTTCAAACCGATCCACTTACTATCTATTATTTGATTTACTAATCCTTTATATTGGAATGAGTCAATAGTCAAATGTTTTGGCAATTCCTCGCGGGGTGATGAAGCAATATAATTTTGAATCAGAGCTTTCGATCTTTGTTTATCCTTCGTTGTAATAATATCTCGGGGTTTGCAACGATAACTTGGTATATCTACTACACACCCATTAACTAAAATATGTCTATGGTTAACTAATTGTCTGGCTCCAGGAATGGTTGAAGCCATACCCAATCGAAAAAGGATGTTATCCAAACGCATCTCAAGTAGCTGTAGTAAAACCTGACCTGTTGACCCTTTGGCTTTTCCAGCGATATGCACATATCTAAGTAATTGTCGTTCTGTCAGACCATAATGAAAACGCAATTTCTGTTTTTCTTCTAGACGAATACGATATTGCGATCTTTTCCCAGAACGCAATTGGTTTTTAAGATCACTTCCGGATCTAGGCCTTTTACTAGTTAATCCTGGTAAAGCCCCCAGACGGCGTATTTTTTTGAAACGAGGCCCTCGGTAACGAGACATAAAACTCCTTTTTTTTTATTTTATTTAAAATGCAATTTTAAATAAAAAATATAAGTTAAGACTGAACTAAAGGATAAACAAAGCAAAGCTAAATCTACTGAAGTATACAATACTATAACAATAAACAATACTAAAGTAGAATGAAAATAGAATGAAATTAATTGTATCAATATCTGGATTTTTTGTATATTGTATATATAGTAAGGAAGTTAAGGCTCCGTTTTATGATTTGTTCTGTAGAGATCTAATTGCTCCACTCCAATCAATTTTTTTTTTTATTAATAAGTTGCAAGTTAACACGACATAATAGATTAGCGACCCGACATTTGGAGAAAGGGGGGGAGAAGACATTATCAATCATGGAAAAAATCGATAGAGAAAAGCCGGCTATCGGAATCGAACCGATGACCATCGCATTACAAATGCGATGCTCTAACCTCTGAGCTAAGCGGGCTCACATAACAGAAATAGAAATAGTGAATGGGGATTCAGGAAACTACCAGTTTTTAGATATCAGCTATTAATTTAATATTTTTATTATATTTTTTATTTCTAAAATATTGAATTGATAATATTTATATTTATAATTATTTTATTGAAAATGTCTATTTTATTTATAGTTATGATTCTAGATATAATTATAGAATAGAATTATAGTAGATGATATAACTAATTTTATTTTTTTTATAAAGATAACTATATTATTATTATGAATATAACTGAATAGGATTCTATTCTAGTACTAGTATTAGTAATAGATTCGATTTTCATATTTAGTATTAGTAATAGAATGACTAATTTGATATATGACTATCGATATATGACTATATAGTATAGTCATTCTATCATTATATTTTTAATTAATATTTTTTATATTATTAATAATAATACTTAAAAATAATAATACTTAAATAATACGTAATATTTCTATATTCTTACTTAATAAGAAATAAGAATATAATATCAAATTAAATTTGATATTATGATTTTCTAATTATTTCTTATAGCAGTTATACCAAATTATGCTAATTAATTATAATTATAATAATTAATTATATTTAATTAATTATATTGCTAATTAATAATTAATTATATTTATATAATTATAGCGAATCCATCCTAAGATAAGAATAAAGATACAATTCAAATGATAATGAAACATTCCTTTGTTTTCATTCAGAAAGGAGGAGATAGGACGAAAAAAAAAATAAGAATGAATATCGATCCTTCCAGTATTCCAAATCGCGCTTTTAAAGTCAAAATGAAAGGGGGAGACATATATATGTGGGATATATCTATTCATATTGAATTGCGGACACATCAATGATAGAATCATGTCTGATTGAAACAAATATGGTTCATTCAAGACAATAGAAATGAAATGATAGAGGATGGCGAAAAAAATAAAATAGTGGCATACACTTATTTGATATAAGAATAATCATCTAATGAATTCAACGCAGTGATTCCAAGATAAATAAATGAAAGGGGTGAATAGAATTCTAACTAGATCCTGTCTCAAAGGGGATATGGCGAAATCGGTAGACGCTACGGACTTGATTAAATTGAGCCTTGGTATGGAAACCTGCTAAGTGATAACTTCCAAATTCAGAGAAACCCCGGAATTAAAAATGGGCAATCCTGAGCCAAATCTTTATTTTTAGAAAACAAGGGTTTAATTTCTAAAACTAGAATAAAAAAAGGATAGGTGCAGAGACTCAATGGAAGCTGTTCTAACGAATGGAGTTGATTACGTTACGTTGCGTTGGTAGCTGGAATCCTTCTATCAAAATTACGGAGAGGATGCCCTATATACGTATATACGTATATATACATACTGACATAGTAAACGATTGATTAATAATCGCGGCCCGAATCCATTATATATATGAAAAATCTTAGAGTTATTGTGAATCTATTCCAATCGAAGTTGAAGAAAGAATCGAATATTCAGTGATCAAATTATTCATTCCGGAGTCTGATAGATCTTTTTAAAAACAGATTATTCGGACGAGAATAAAGAGAGAGTCCCATTCTACGTGTCAATACCGACAACAATGAAATTTATAGTAAAAGGAAAATCCGTCGACTTTATAAGTCGTGAGGGTTCAAGTCCCTCTATCCCCAATAAAAGCCCATTTTTCTTCTTAACTACTTTTTATCTTATCCTTTTTTTTTATCTAATAAATTCAGGGACTGGGTAAGATTTTTTAATACTTTTTACTTTTTGAGTCCCTTTAATTGACATAGATCAAGTGCTCCGCTAGGATAATGCAAGGAAAAAGGTCGGGATAGCTCAGTTGGTAGAGCAGAGGACTGAAAATCCTCGTGTCACCAGTTCAAATCTGGTTCCTGACACGTAATTAATGTATCAGATAATTATTCATACAAATTAATGGAGACGAATCGGGATACATATTCGTTAATAGCCTAGGGCATTATATTTATAATATATAATATATATATAATATATAGATATTATATTATTAATATATTTATATTTATTAATATATTTATTCTAAAATTCTATTTATCTAGTATTCTTCTCTGCTATCCTATTTATCTAGGTATATAGATAGTGTATGGATATATACCTCCATTTTTGAGATGGGTAAAAGATATATGTATGGTAATGAGATTATGCTCTCTTTTCTTTTTTTTTTTTTCTTCTTTTGTTTGTTCATACTGTGCTTTCTCTCACCCAAATGTTAAGCCTTCATATATATTGAACATAGTTATTAAAAATAACTAGATATTATCTAAAAAAAAGAAGTTATAAAATAAAGTAAGTTAGTTAAAAACTTCAAAGTCTAAAGGAGTTGAAGGATAGAAATAGACAGAATATATTTCAAACACAGTACAAATAAAATCATCCTCGATCCTTTTTTATTTCTGAATTTCATTTGCTTGCGTATTTTCTTTCATATTTATTCTATTTTTTCACTCCTAGCTTAATCTTAATTTTATTTCCCAGGATCCATCTAAGGAATGTAATGTGCGCGGTACAAAGTTCATAGTACAGAACTCTTTTGATTCATCCTATTCTATTGTTTTTGCTCATACAAAATGGATATCTTTCAAATTGGGGAATATCAATGAAGCCCCCCTTAGCTTTTAGTCCATCCATAATACGAAAATACGAATTAGAGTCCAGTTATTCTGGTTCATCTGGAAAATGAATTCTGGAGTCGTGTCGTATTGTATAAGTAAACATTAATTTCTTATCATTCAATGAGCATCTTGTATTTCATAGAAATTTGGAGTAATATAGTCCTTACGTAGGGGCCAGCCTATCCAACTTTCAGGCATC